ATGAAAGCGAGAGTTCCAGTACAAGAACTAGTACGGATGATAGTGATTTAACTATAAGAGAAAGTTCGAATGATTTAGATGTAACTCAAAAATACAGGCATTTGTGGGTTCAATGCGAAAATTGTTATGGATTAAATTATAAGAAATTTTTTAAATCAAAAATGAATATTTGTGAACATTGTGGATGTCATTTGAAAATGAGTAGTTCGGATAGAATCGAACTTTTGCTTGATCCGGGTACTTGGGACCCTATGGATGAAGACATGGCCTCTCTGGATCCTATTGAATTTCATTCGGAGGAAGAACCTTATAAAGATCGTATTGATTCTTATCAAACAAATACAGGATTAACTGAGGCTGTTCAAACAGGTACAGGTAAACTAAATGGTATTCCTGTAGCAATTGGGGTTATGGATTTTCAGTTTATGGGGGGTAGTATGGGATCTGTAGTGGGTGAGAAAATAACACGGTTGATCGAGTATGCTACCAATCAATTTTTACCTCTTATTCTAGTGTGTGCTTCCGGCGGCGCACGCATGCAAGAAGGAAGTTTGAGCTTGATGCAAATGGCTAAAATATCTTCTGCTTTATATGATTATCAATCAAATAAAAAGTTATTCTATGTAGCAATCCTTACATCTCCTACTACGGGTGGGGTGACGGCTAGTTTTGGTATGTTGGGGGATATCATTATTGCCGAACCCGATGCTTACATCGCATTTGCAGGTAAAAGAGTAATTGAACAAACATTGAATAAGACAGTACCTGAGGGTTCACAAGTAGCTGAATATTTATTCGATAAGGGCTTATTTGATCCAATCGTACCACGTAATCCTTTAAAAGCAGTTATAAGTGAATTATTTCAGCTCCATGCTTTCCTTCCTTTGAAAGAAAAGGCAATTTAAAAATAAATTAAATGATTAAATTAATTCTACATTTTATTATTTGTTTGGAGGCGACTAAGCAGTTATTTAGTAACATAAGATTGAATTGTAGAAAAGAATTATGGGATTTTTTTTTATCGTTATTAAATTAAAATGAAAACTTTCCAATATAATAGAAAAAAATTTAGAATAAATAGATATAGAAAAATAAAAAAAAAAATCAAATAATAAAGAAGTTGATTATCATACATCTATTTCATATAGAAAGATGAATAAGCCCTTTTATTATATACTTACTATAATAGATTATATATTAGTATTTTGATCCCCTATTATTTATATATATATTCCTTATTATATCCTAGTATATATATTATATACATAATATACTCTTATATTCTATATCTCCTTGTATATATTCAAAACTAACTTAAGTATAATTCTATATGACGTATAAGATATATTTATAACAATAACACATTAAAATGGTAATATAACAATAATAAAAAAGAGGTATAAATATTAAATCGAGGTAACCCTTCTATGACAACAATCAGCAACTTACCCGCTCTTTTTGTGCCTTTAGTGGGCTTAGTATTTCCAGCAATTGGTATCGTTTCTCTATTTCTTTATGTTCAAAAAAACAAAATTTTTTAGATATTATGGGGTTAAATCTTTTTTTTTCTATTTTTTTTAAAGCCTTAGGCTTCCTTGGAGCCTAACGCAAATATCTATTTTAGTACAATGGCAGTTTCCCCCGAGCATCAGTTCGTATGCATAAACATCATATATGAGTAAATGACTTATAGCTTTTTGAAAATAAATGGCTATCGGTAAGATTTCTGAAGCGTAAAGTAACTATATCTACATGTCTGGGGATATCTAAAAAAAAAATATATATATATAATACATAGAAAAGGGATGTTATTTTTTAGTTTAGTTAAACTCTAAGCAATTGATGAATTACTCCTAAAGCTTCACATCATATATAGTGCTAGTTGATGAGGGTTACTTCGGAAACAAAAAAATTAAAGTCAATTTTATTGGGGTTCCTCCCAATTACAATACAATGCAACTAGATGTAGTATAGTATGAGTTGGCGATCAGACCAGATATGGGTAGAATTTATAGCGGAGTCTCGAAAACTGAGTAATTTCTGCTGGGCCTTTATCCTTTTTTTAGGTTCATTAGGGTTTTTATTGGTTGGAACTGATAGTTATCTTGGTAGGTATTTTCTACCGTTATTTCCCTCGCAGCAAATCATTTTTTTTCCACAAGGAATCGTGATGTCTTTCTATGGAATTGCGGGTCTTTTTATTAGTTCTTATTTGTGGTGCACTATTGCGTGGAATGTGGGTAGCGGTTATGATCGATTCGATATAAAAGAAGGAATAGTGTGTATTTTTCGTTGGGGATTTCCTGGAAAAAATCGTCGGATCCTTCGGCGATTCCTTATGAAAGACATTCAATCCATCAGAATGGAAGTTAAAGAGGATATGTTTTCTCGTCCCATACTTTATATTGAAATCAGAGGCCAGGGGTCCATTCCCTTGACTCGTATCGATGAGAATTTGACTCTACGAGAAATTGAACAAAAAGCCGCTGAATTGGCCTATTTTTTGCGTGTACCAATTGAAGTTTTTTGAAAAAAAAAAAAAGGTAAAAGCTTTCTTATTCTTAACAACAGGTAAAGAAAAAAGATAACTCAAGAATTCTCTTTCTCTTTTTTCTATAGCATAACTTAACTGAAGTTTCTGCCGAACTCTGATTAGAACAAAAAAAGTAAACGTACATGAAACAACCATAAAACAAAATAGTTTTTGTCCATAAATTCCTTTTTTTTTTGCATAGTTAAATCGACTGAAATCAATTCATTAACGAAAGAAGTAAGAAATTTAAATAATAGATTCATATCATATATACCAAAACATTTCGGAATAAAGAATTCCTATTAATTATTCCTGTACTGCGGGTGACCCGCCAGTTTTGTTTAGAAATTTTTTAATATCTTGATAACCGGGGAGTTCTTGCGTCTCGAAATGCAAATAATATGGATTAATTTGAATAAAAAAAGGCTCTTTCGTGCAGTCCTCCAAAGGAGACAATTGCTTCGACTTTCAGCAATTGATATATATTGAAAGAAATATATATATAGAGTTTATTTAGTCATTCATGGACTCTTTATTATTCTATTTCTATATTTTTATATTATATATTGTTTTCCTCTATTCTTGTGAAATTCAAAGACCAAACACTGTACTGAATCACAAATAAAAAATCGGGATATAGACTCGAGACTTGTAATGTAATAGAACTGATACTTGATCGAAATATTAGTATCGTATAGAGTCGACGAATGAGCCGAGTTAATTTCAAAATTCCCAGACGGGCAAATGGCAAAAAAAAACGCTTTTATTTCCCTTCTATATCTTGCATCTATAGTATTTTTACCTTGGTGGATCCCTCTCTCATTTACATTTAACAAAAGTCTGGAATCTTGGATTAATAATTGGTGGGATACTAGGCCCTCCGAAATTTTTTTGAATGATATTGAAGAAAAGGATATTCTAAAAAAATTCATAGAATTAGAGGAACTATCCCTCTTCGACGAAATGATAAAGGAATACCCGGAAGGGCCTTTACATTTACAAAAACTCCATGCTGGAGTCTACAAAGAAATGATACAATTGATCAAGATGCACAATGAGAGTCGTATACATACGATTTTACATTTCTCAACAAATATAATTTCTTTCCTTATTCTAAGTCTTTATTCTATTCTAGGTAATGAAGACCTTATTTTTATTAACTCTTGTCTTCAAGAATTTATATATAATTTAAGCGACACAATAAAAGCTTTTTCTATTCTTTTATTAACTGATTTATGCATAGGATTCCATTCGCCCCATGGTTGGGAACTAATGATTGGCTCTATCTACAAAGATTTTGGATTTGATCATAACGATCACATTATATCCGGTCTTGTTTCTACTTTTCCAGTCATTTTAGATACAATTTTGAAATATTTTCTTTTTCGTTATTTAAATCGCGTATCTCCGTCACTTGTAGTTATTTATCATTCAATGAATGATTGAAAAATGATCGAACGGTCCAATTATTCCAATTATAATGTTTGTTACTTTGTACATAAGTAAAAGAGCCCAAAATATACTTATTCTTTCTAGCCAACCCGGGGAGTCCTTCAATATTCCACCCAAATTATTTCAATATCTAGCAGAATCGTAGATAAGGAACTATCCTAGTGACTTAGCAAATTTTATTGTAGAAATTTTTGGGATCAATGATTGGACCATGCAAACTAGAAATACTTTTTCTTGGATAAAGGAAGAGATTATTCGATTCATTTCCGTATCGCTCATCATATATATAATAACTTGGGCACCCATTTCAAAGGCGTATCCTATTTTTGCACAGCAGAGTTATGAAAATCCACGAGAAGCGACTGGCCGTATTGTATGTGCCAATTGCCATTTGGCGAACAAACCCGTGGATATCAAGGTTCCACAAGCGATACTACCAGATACTGTATTTGAAGCAGTTGTTCGAATTCCTTATGATCTGCAACTGAAACAAGTTCTTGCTAATGGTAAAAAAGGGGCTTTGAATGTAGGGGCAGTTCTTATTTTACCTGAGGGTTTTGAATTAGCCCCCCCCGATCGTATTTCGCCCGAGATTAAAAAAAAGATGGGAAATCTCTCTTTTCAGAGCTATGGCCCCACTAAAAAAAATATTCTTGTGATAGGTCCTGTTCCTGGTCAAAAATATAGTGAAATCACCTTTCCTATTCTTTCCCCGGACCCCACTACTAAGAAAGACATTCACTTCTTAAAATATCCCATATACGTAGGCGGAAACAGGGGAAGGGGTCAGATTTATCCCGACGGGAGCAAGAGTAACAATAATGTTTATAACGCTACAGCGGCGGGTATAGTAAACAAAATCATACGAAAAGAAAAAGGGGGATACGAAATAACCATAGTGGATGCATCGGATGGACGTCAAGTTATTGATATTATCCCTCCAGGGCCAGAACTTCTTGTTTCCGAGGGTGAATCTATCAAACAGGATCAACCTTTAACGAGTAATCCTAATGTG